ACTCTTCTGACAAAATAAGAAATATGTAATTGTCAGCAAAGTTGTTTTTTTCTTCAGTTCAAATCCAAAAAACGCTTATTACTTATACATAAGGCACAGGTCGTCGATTCAGCATTGGATAAAAGAGGGAAAATGCTCTTTTTTAGAAGAAGCGGTTCAAATTATTTTATCAAGATGAGTGTTCTATATCGATAAAATATTCACCATCTCCATATTAACATAGTGGTAGAAAGAGTACCGTGCTTTGTCTCGACTTCAAACGGTTTGCTTTAACCATCTTAACAGCCCCACATTATTGGTTGCTAGAGAATCGAAAGTGGATTTGCCAATTAATCACGAAATGCTGTGGTTCTTACATATAATTTCTTAAGAAGTAATTCGCGGGGTCATGCACCTTTCTTTCCTAGTTATAACGGAAAAGGGTACATCGGATTGGATCCAGCCTATTCTTGAAATAAACAACTCACACACACTCCCTTTCCAAAAAAGATCAATACACCAATCACTACACTTAGATTTATTGGATTTGTTGCTAAAATGTCGGTATTAAATCCGAAACTCCCGGCAGATGGCCAGTGGCCCAAAGAAACGAAAGAATCGGTTACATTTTTCATATAATCTCCTCTTATAGATAGACTAAAAAATGGATGAGAGCTCTTTTTCTATCACTTTGCCCCCTTTTTTATTTATTCGTTTTTTTTTGAAATCGAGTCAAAAAATATTCGAGTTTATAGTTATAAAGTATGAACTACCCCCTCATTGTTGCAACACCTCAAAAAAAGAGTTTCCTTTGGACTACGAACGGGAAGGATGAAAGCGAGTCGGTATACTAATTCCTCATCTGCAAATCAGCCCTTCCCGTAGGTTATTTTCTCAACGAATAAGGAATTGTAGGAGTGAAATCTTGATCTAATTTGAAAAAGCAAACGACAGGTCTAAGGCAATAAAATAGGAAAATATGTATTTTTCCTATTTCTAAGATTAAACAATTAAACAAAAGGATTCGCAAATAAAAGTGCTAGTGCTACAACCAATCCATAAATCGTTAAAGCTTCCATAAAAGCTAAACTAAGCAATAGAGTACCTCGTATTTTTCCCTCTGCCTCGGGCTGTCTCGCGATACCCTCTACGGCTTGACCCGCAGCAGTTCCTTGACCAACTCCAGGTCCAATAGAAGCAAGCCCTACAGCCAATCCAGCAGCAATAACGGAAGCAGCAGAAATCAGTGGATTCATGAGAAATTCCTCGTACCAACAAAAAGAAATGGTTAATGATACAATCAACCAATGAATGAGGACTTAATTATTCCATCGATAGGATTCATCCAGTCGAAGTAACTAAGAACTTCGAATTTCAGTAAGAATATTATTGAATCATCAAAATTACTTCAATATCTCTTTTTTCGTTTCTATCCACAGAGTTTTTGTGAATCCATAGAACTTTAGTTCTTCCATTTCTTGGTTCCGAACTGTTATTTCAACTCTTCCATCTTTTCTTGATTTTATCTCTTTTTTCAACTAATTCACAGCCACAAGGTATGAAAGGACTTCTATTAGAACCCACACACAGCAGCGGGTCAAATGAAATATATCTTTAGTTCATATATAACTAGTCAATATCTAATATCACATATACATGTCTTTCTTCCATAACGTAAACCATTAGATTCAATCGGATTCGAGAATCAATCCATTTTTGTAGGAATCCCCTTTTTTTGTAAATTCTTTTCTCCCTTCCGTTTTGTTTATCATTATTCCAAGGGAATACAATCTAAATGGCAAATTAAATTGATTAGTCCAAATTATTGCATAGAAATATTCTTTTTTATTGATCTAAATTTGATTGATCTAAGTTCATGCAATTTCTTATTTATAAATAGTTTCTTTTGGTCAATTCTTGAATAAAATCAACCGTAAAGTAGAAGCCTTTCTCCCGTTTTTTATTTAATCCCACGTCGTAAAATATATCTTATTCAAATTATGATTTGAATAAGAAGATTGGCTGACCAATATAATAGAAAGTGAATATTTGTCGGGGAAAAGTAGGATATTAAGTGGACTAGAATTTAAGGAAAAAGATCTTTTAGATCTCTTTCCTTTTTTTTACAACTCTCGAATACCATAATTTTTGATTTTTTTGTTCCTATTGCTTTCTATCGTATATAGAGTCTTGTATATTTCTATTCCTCTTGTATATTTCTATTCCTTAAATAAATCATCTTGGGCCGCACATACATTGCTTTGTGCTAAGCGAAAAAAAGACTATTTCAATGATGGCCCTCCATGGATTCACCTATATAAGCCGCGGCTAAAGTTGCAAAAATAAGAGCTTGAATACCACTTGTAAATAATCCAAGGAACATGACGGGGATAGGAACCACTGAAGGTACTAAAGAAACAAGAACAACAACTACTAATTCATCCGCTAAGATATTCCCGAAAAGTCGAAAACTAAGTGATAACGGCTTTGTGAAATCTTCTAAGATGTTAATGGGTAAAAG